TTTCGTATGATTTTATTTACTATACCTGCTGCTGTAGCATTATAAACTGTATTGTTACTCTTGCTCCCGTCGGGATAAATCTGACCTCGACCCCTGTTCCCACCTATGTATATAGGATATTTTAGAAAGTGAACGTCCTTCTTAGTAGCAGGGTCGGGGGAAAGAATAGGAAAGATGATTTCACTATATTTCTTACCAGGGACTGGGCCTACCACAAGAATATTTTTTTTATTGGGGCGATAGTTCTGAAAAGACAAATTGCCCATTTTTTCTTTCAGCTCCGGAGAAATACGATCGGGAGGGGCTAATTCAAACCCCTCCGGTAAAATAAGAACAGCCCCCACATTCAAACCCCCCTTTTTACCATTAGCAAGAACTTGTTTCAGTTGCATATCATAAGGAATTCGAACTACTGCTTCAAATACAGTATCAGGAAGTACTGCTTGTGGAACTTCAATCTCCACGGGCTTATTAGCTAAATGACAATTGGCACATACAATACGCCCAGTTGCTTCTCGTGGATTTTCATAACCCTGCTGTGCAAAAATGGGATATGCACTTGAAATGGATGTCCAAGTTATGATATATATCATAAGCGATACGGAAATAGATCGAGTAATCCGTTCCTTTATCCAAGAAAAAGTATTTCTAGTTTGCATGGTCCAATCATTAATCCCCAAATTTCTACAATAAATTGGGTAGGTTGCTAGTATAGTTCCCTATCCACGATTCTGCTATTTACTGGAATAAATAATATAAGAAAAATCCCCCCGAAATACAACCGAAATAAGTACGTTTTTCAATGCTTTGTTTATGTACAATTATTACAAAGTAACAAACGTTCTAATCGGATTAGATTAATATCAGTCATTCATTGAATGATAAATAACTACAAGTGATGGAGATAGACGATTTAAATAACGGAAAATCCAATATTTAAAAATAGTATCGAGAATGACTGGAAAAGTGGAAACAAGACCAGATATGATTTGATCATTATGAACAAACCCCAAATCTTTGTAGACAGAACCAATCATCAGTTCCCAGCCGTGTGGTGAATGGAATCCGATACATAAATCAGTTAATAAAAGAATAGAAAAAGCCTTGACTGTGTCGCTTAAGTTATATAGGAATTCCTGAGTCCAAGAGTTAAGAATTACAAATTCCTCATTACCCAAAATAGAATAACCGCTTAGAATAACAAAACAGATTATATTTGTCGAGAAGTGCAAAATTGTATGGATACGATCCTCGTTGTGTATCTTGATTAATTGGATCGTTTCCATGTGGATTCCGATATGAAGTTTTTGTAGATGTATCTCCGAGTATTCCTTGATCATTTCCTCCAAGAAGAGGAGTTCCTCTAATTCTATGAATTTTTCTACAATACTCTTTTCTTGAATATCATTCAAGAGAATTTCGGATTTCTCGAGATTCCACCAATTAGTAACCCAAGATTCGATATTTTTATTAAATGAGAGAGAAACCCACCAGGGTAAAAATACTAGAAATACAAGATAGAAAAGAGGAGTGAATGCTTTCTTTTTTGTCATTTTTTCATCTATCATCTGTGAATTGTTCATCAACCCACCCCATTCGTCGACTCTATGATGCGATCTAATAATTCTTTCACACATGAGTTCTATACAAAGGATCGAGCGTATGAATCCATTTTTTGTTATTTTTTGGTTAGTCTTTGAATCTAGAAAGAATACAGAAATAGACTAAGAAATTGATTTGAATAAAGAAATAATAAAAAAAAATATCTTTTTAGATATCTCAATTGGGCAAATTGGATTAAGTAATAAAGTCTCCTTTCGATGAATGAACGAAAGAATTGCTTTAAATAAAAAATGAAGTAATGAATATTATTCAGATTTTGAGATGAAAGAACTTCCTTTTCTATTTTCTATCAAAATATCCAATCCAATATTTGGAAAAAATGGAACTAATTATCCATAGTCAGGAATCGTAGAATTGACAGAAAGATACAATAATCAAACCAAATGAGTGGCAAAACAAAAGTTGGCGGCTAATTATCATTATTACGAAATCCAATTATTGGTCATTAAAGACCATGATAGAAGGGATCAAAAGAAAACAAGGGTTGATTGACAAATAGATAAAAAAAGAATTTACAAGTTTATATATAATAATGTATAAATTCCAACAATATATAATTATTTATAATAACTTAAAAAAATTAAAAAAAAGAGAAATTTCTTTATTATTTTGTTGATATATGAGGTGAATCTATTCTTTTGATTTATTACTTGTTTTGTTATTAAATTACGCGGATTTGCATATATATGCATAAAAGACCCCAAGACAAATCAAATATCAAATAAGGGATTTTCGTTTTTAGAGTTTTTCCATATACGTCTGTCTTCTTTGGGCCAAATAAACATTTTGACGAAACTCCGGTTATGTTATAGTTATGCTATAGAAAAGGTAGGTTTTTTCATTTTTTCTATCCTGCATTCCTCAGCCCGCTTCTATTTATCAAAATACTTCAATTGGTACACGCAAGAAATAGGCCAATTCGGCAGCTTTTTGTTCAATTTCTCGTGGAGTCAAATTCTCATCAGTACGGGCCAAGGGAATGGCCCCTTGGCCTCTTATGTCCATATAAAGGACACGGCGAGCATAAATACCCTCTTTAACTTCTATTTTTATTCTAACGGACTGAATATCTTTTATAAGGAATTGGAGGAATATGCGACGATTTTTTCCAGGAAATCCCCAACGAAAAATACATACTATTCCTTCCTTTTTATCGAATCGATCATAACCACTACCTACATTCCAGAAAATTGTGCACCACAAATAGGAACTAATAAAGAGACCCGCAATTCCGTAGAAAGACATCACGATTCCTTGTGGGAAAAAAATGATTTGCTGGGACGGAAAAAAAGATATCAAATTTTTACCAAGATAACTGGAAATTCCAACCAATAAGAATCCTAACGACCCTAAAAAAAGGATAAAGGCCCAGCAGAAATTACTTATTTTTCGAGATCCCCTTATAAGTTCTATCCATATATGTTCTGATCGCCAACTCATACTTGATCCGATTAAATTTTATTGGAATTGAGAGAATATCCAAAATTAATTTGACTTTACTTTTTTATTTCCGAAAAAACTTCCATCAACTAGCACTAGTTTGATGTGAACCTTTAGGAAAAATTCATAAAATTGGTTAGATCCAAAATAATAACATACCCTTCGTATGATCCCACTAGAAATATAAATCCACTCACTTTAACTTTATATTTCATCCATCCAGCCACCAAGCCATTTCGATCGATTTAAAAAGCGAAAAGTCATTTACCCATATTTCTACATAAGAGCCTTTTCCTGAGTAAATAACATGTGATACCATATTCCACTAAATAGATATCTGTTTTATGATACAAGTCTAAGTTTTGAAAAAACAAAGAAAAAGAATGAGATTGATTCCCATCAGATCTAAACAATCTCGTTTTTTTGAACATAAAGAAATAAAGAAGCCATTGAAATTACCGGAAATACTAGGCCTACTAAAGGCACAAAAATAGAGGGAAGGTTGAAATCTGTCATAAAAAGGATACCTCGATTGACTATTTGTACCTGTTATTATTTTTAAATAAAGATATCTTATAATAATTCTAATTCAGAATTGTAATTCTTATTAATTAAAAAAGACAATAAATTCTTAGTAGAAATCTAATTCATATTTTATTCTAAGTGATTCTTCTAGTTGATTAAATTTTGATCCAAAGGAAAGAAAACCTGGCAATAGCTCACCCGGAACGCTTTTAATTTTAAAAGATTGCACGGTACGATTAGATTAGGTCGAATAAGCCCTTCTGTTCTGGAATAAATATTCGCTTGTGAACCTTCAGGTACTGTTTTATGTTTGTTCAATGACTCTTTTACCTGCAAATGCTAGGCATTGGGTTCGGCATGTGATATCCCCCAAAACTAGCTGTCACCTAGGAGATGTAAGAATTGATACATAAAATAACTTTTTATTTGATTGATAATCATATAAAGCAGACGCTATTTTAGCCATTTGCATCAAACTCAAACTTCCTTCTTGCATACGTGCCCCTCCGGAAGCGCATACTATAATAAGAGGTAGAAATTTTTTGGTAGCGTATTCAATCAAACGAGTTATTTTCTCCCCTACTACCTACGGATCCCCCCAAAAACTGAAAGTCCATAACCCCACCCCAATTACTACAGGAATACCTTTTAGTTGGCCTATGCCTGTTTGAACAGCCTTGGTTAATCCTTTCTTTGATTGATAAGAATCAATTCGACCTTTACTTTATAAACTACTTTATTTACTTTATAAACTTTATTTATAAGGCTCCTACTCCGAATGAAATTCAATGGGATCTAAAGAGTCCAAGTACCGGGACCGATCAAAAGTTCTATTCTATCTGAACTACTCATTTTAAAATGAAATCCACATTGTTCACAAATATCTATTTTGGATTTCAAAAATTTTTTATAATTGAATCCATAAATAACAATTTTCGCATTGAACCCACAAATGTTTGTATTTTTGAGTTACATCAAGATCATTAGAGTTTTCTTTTATTTGAGTTATATTGAAATCTTTCTTTTATAGTTAAATCCGCGCCCCCTGTGTGGTGGGTTCGTATACTGGAACTCTCGGTTTCACACTACCATTTCGACTTTCACCCCACAAACAGACCTATAAATGTAACTGTAATTATCACTACCACTTACAATCGACGCCTCAATACAGATTTGAGACTGAAGATAACCGTCAATGCAACTATTAATATGATTATTCCAACTACATTGAGTATCATGATTATCGTAGGGATCTTCACTCGTATGTTTATTAGTCAGATAATAACTAGAATTTCGATAACTATAAAAAGAACTTTCTAGGTTACTCAAAAAAGAACGATCGTTAATATGATTTTCAATATCAAAATATATAGTTGTCTCCATTACTATCCCTAACTAAAAAAGTGTCATCA